CCCGTTCTAACGTCCAAAACAAGGCCGTATGGAGTATAGCCAAGTGGTAAGGCATCGGTTTTTGGTACCGGCATGCAAAGGTTCGAATCCTTTTACTCCAGATTATTAACACCCGATCGGATCTGTCAAGAACGAGCTGACGACTACAGGGGAAGCGGCTGACTGCAGTCCCTGAGCCCAGCTTGTAGCAAGCCAAAAGTTTTACTTGAACCTACTTTGCTAATAGAAGAGATAGAAGGGAAAGACAGACGGCAGAAAGCAATCCCTTCCAGGCCAGAGGTCTTCTTTCTTCTGTCGTCCTGCTAGCTCAAATCTCGTACTCTATTTATACTATACCTGAAATCACTATCGAAAAAGGGCTCTCTTTTTAGGCTAGTTAGGCTAGGGAGTGAATTCAACTTTAGACAAGTCTAGCAAAGCAGCTCATCTGGTAACACGGTCATCCGTCCAACCTCTATCAATCGGTCTTTCCTCTTTCAATCGCTTGAATCGGTCCAACCGGGAATCTTGAATCTCTAACAATCGCATCTGTCTGACTGATGGGAGAGATCGGCTCTATGGCCGCTTTTCCTTAAACTTCAGCCCTCTTTAAGCTCTCTTATAGGGAATTTTCTTGGTCTAGTAACAAGTCTCGATAAGCTGTCGCAATCAGGCAATTCGTTAAAAAAGATATCTTATCGATCTGTCTTTCAATACTTCCTATCTTCCTGCTTGGGAATCAGTATCTGTTGCAATCGCTCATTTGTTCTGTTCTGTCGCAACTCTCGCATCTGGAATACGGGAAAATTATCCCATATTAACCTTTTTGTAAATATCTCTTCTATTGCTTGTTAGCATTGGCTATCGGTCAATTTCGATTCCTTTATTTATAAATATTTTGTCTCCTTCATTGATGACTATTCTAGAGTGACTTGAATCTATCTTATGAAATCTAAGAATGAAGTTCCTTTGATTTTCCGGTTATTTCATAAGATGATAAAAAACTCAGTGTGGTATAAATGTTAAGATTTTTAGATCTGACTGACAATGGGGGAGAATAGTTCTCCAAGAACTTTCAAGCTTATCTGCAGAAACAAGGGATTGACTCTCAAACTACCTGCCCATATACCCCCCAAAAAAAATGGAGTAGCTGAGCGAAAAAATCGGCATCTTCGGAGGTTACCCGTGCTCTTCTCACCGAGATGAAGGTAGCTAATACTGGTAAGAAGCTGTCTTAACTGCATGTTATTTGATTTTTCGTATGTCCGTTCTAAGTGGTAAATCTCCTATTCAAGTGTTGAAACCTGACTCACCCCTGTCTTTCCTATTTCTCTTCGTGTTTTTGGTTGTGTTTGCTTTGTTCATGACTTGAGTCCTCTCAAAAACAAACTTGATTATAAGTCTTTCAAATGTGTCTTTGTTGGGTATTCTAGCTCTCAGAAGGGCTACAAGTGTTATCACCCCAAAACAAATAAAAGATTTGTGTCTATGGATGTCATCACTTTCTTTGAAAATTTTAGTACTCTTTCGGATCCCTACTCTCCTCAGGGGGAGTATGGAGGTCTGGAGGAGAGTAGTGTTCTTCCTGTCGTCAGTTAAAATATTCCCATGTCTAAAGTGGAAAATTATATGGATTCGAAAGAGGGGGAGTCTCAAAGTAGTGAGCAGCTTGGTCAGCAAACCACGGAATTAAAGAAGTATGTGAAGAAGAGGAAGAAGGTACAATTTGTCAAATCAACAATCCATCACCAAGACTCCTCCTTGGATCCAGGTACTTCCTCTCTTCCTCCTTCTGTTGTTTCTGATCTGTATTTACCTATTGCCTTGAGGAAAGAAAAGAGATATTGTACTTCTCGCCCTATTAATCACTTTGTGTCCTATCAAGCTTCCTTCCCTTAAAGCTTTCGTTTCAGCGATTTCTTCCACCAAGATACCCTCCCAATTTGGAAGAAGCCCTCAATCATCCTCAGTGGAAGAAAGCTATGATAGAAGAAATGGAGGCTCTAAAGAAGAACGACACTTGGGAACTGATCACGTTACCAAGAGGCAAACGTACGGTTGGCTGCAGGTGGGTATATACCCTGAAACACAAAGCTGATGGCTCTATCGAGAGGGCTCGTATTGTGGCGAGAGGTTTCACACAAACCTATAGCATCGATTATCTCGAGACGTTTGCTCCTGTGGCCAAACTAAACTCAATTCCATACGAGTCATTCTGTCAGTTGCAGCTAACAGATCTTGGCCACTGCATCAGCTCGATGTCAAAAAGGCCTTTCTTCATGGAGACCTCCGCGAATAGGTTTATATGAGTCCTCCGCCGGTTTTCGAGCTCAGGGGGAGGAAGGGAAAGTTTGCAGGTGAAAAAAGGCGATATATGGTCTCAAGCAGTCTCCTCGGGCTTGGTTCGAGATATGAAGTTTGGTTATAACGAAGATAGATGGGTTTCCAGAGAAGCAATGCTGATCATTCCGTGTTCATAAAAGGGAGACAAGAGGAAACTACTGTTCTCCTAGTGTACTCAGTTTAGAACTCTAAATTCACAAGTAAAATTATGATATTAGTCAGAAAGGCAGCTAGTAAGCAAGTCGAGTAAGACAGCTATTATTAAGTCGAGCGAGCTTTCGCTAATACTAATCAAAGACGAAAAGCTAAGGTCAGAATTCGCATAGAGATGATAGGCGCTTATCGTGGAGCTCGGTAGTCTCTCTTAAAACCGCTACCGATTCTTGAACAGAAAGCGGTATCCTTGCGAAGACCATTTCTGGTCTATCCGTGTTAATGAAATCCATCCCGTGAAACAAAGGATAGTTCATTCTTGGGGTGAATAAATAGAGACTACTGCTACGGGATAGACCACAACTTCGGGATCAACCTCAATGAATTATGGCGTAACGGGCTTGGTATAGATCCGTAGCCCGCTCTGGGTCTTTAACCGAAACTGGGACTAGGCATGGAAAAGCTCGATCAATGTCCTCCTCTCCCGAGGTTAGAAATGTGGAGGTACCTTTCCCGTCACCTGTTAGCTCTGTCCGCCACAGGTTAGCGACATAAAGTGCGAATAAAGGTTCATCGGGACATTTTTCTTCGACAACTGAACTATCATCACCGTTCTTAAGTCTAGACTTTTTTGGGGTCATATTCAAAATCTCGCAAAGCTTCCTTCTCTCTCATCTGCTCGGCTACGGATATCTGCTCTACAGCGAGTGATGCAGCTTCGAGTACCCAATCCATCTATAAGGTTCCGGGAAAAAGAGGGATAGACTAAATGTGAGATGGAGCAAGGTTTTGAACAATCTCGGCGGGCTTGCCAATCCGTCGAGATTAGTCAACTTTCCTTTTATGTTCGACCAGGAAGGCTGCTCCTCATCCCTACTTTCAGCGGCGATCAGTCTAGTCTAGTAGGCTCTCTCGCCAGTGAGTTCGGCTTTTCATTTCGAATAAAAGGAAAGAGCTTATAGTTTCTCATACCGAAAAAGAGGCGGTAGAAGGTACCGCCTAAAGTCCTTCTCATTTCAATCTCAATCAAGAAGGGCTTATTCTATGCAATTGATAGGCTCTTCTCTCTTTGACCCTTCCCTTGGTTGTTATGATCTCGTTGAGTGAGATAGAAGCTCAAATAAATTTCTTAGGGAGCAGTGGTTCTTCGTACAGATTCGGCCTAAGAGCGGTGATTACGGGAGAATGTTTTTTGGTTCAAAACAATCAAATTCATCACAGGAGAAAAAAGACAGTGTAGACGACGGATTCATCGGATAAAGAGTAGAGAAAGGGAGACATTAGACGCCAGCTTAGACCTTGGACCAATGACCAGAGAGAGAAGATTATTAGCCAAAGTAGATAGGGTTCAGGGGAATAGGAGAAGGCCCTATGGAGTAAAGGGAAGGCTTGAGTTCAGAGACGAAGTTGGCTTTGAAGGGACAAACTTTCAGACAGTTCCTTACGCCGCATAGAAAGTTTTCGGGTACCACAGTGAGACAGTGATCCCTACGCCCTGAAAAAACTACCCTTCTATCCTTCCTCCGGCACCGGAAGAAGAACTACATGACCGAAGGAGATAGACAGGAAGGGAAGAGGAAGACGGTCATACAAAGGCCGAATAAAGCTCTCTTGGAGCAGCATCTGAATGGACCTATAGTCACTCAGTACATACGAAGCCATGCACTGGAATTTATAAGTATGAAATATGGGCATATAAACAATAAAAGAAAAAGACCGAACCAGCAAGACTAATGTCTACTTATACCTTTGAGAGGTCCACTTATACTATTGAGAAAGTCTCTTAAGCTACCGTAGGTTATATAAGATTCAATTCAATCTAACAAGCGGACTACCTTCGGCTACTACAAGATCTTTATAAACCAAAGAAGAAAGCGATTAGTACTTATAGCACTTCCGCACTAAGCAGGCAAGGCCAACTACACAAGCAAGAAGGCATCGCCAATCCAATGACAAGCAAAAGACGAAGAAGGAACTTACTATACCTTACCTCCTTGTGCCCATAGCTTGACCTCAGCCTTGAACTACCTGCACGGATGCCTTCCCTTCCTTGCAAAGCGAACCTAGCCAAGCAATGGAAGGAGAAAGGACTAAGACCTTCCCTTCCTAGACCCCCGGGAAGGGAAGCTGGAACCCACTTAATAAGACTAATAGATAGGCACACCGGAAGGGAGGGCCTTGTCCTGAGTTCCTATGTCTCTCTTTCTTAGGGAATCAAGATTAAGTAACCAACCCAGGAGATGCCATACTTCCTGCGGCCAGGCATAAATTAGAAAGTGAGGACAGTGCCCCTCTTGGTTCTATAGCTGACGATGGGCGTCCTTCAAGCTAAGGTCCCAATTTTCCACATTTTTAGATTTGTATATTATTTCTAAAGAGTCTTACATAGTTATATGGCATTTTATATTTTGTATATTATTCTAACTCGTCCCATAGATGATCTCTCAAAGCATAATCTTTGGGCCGTACAACTCTGTGACAACCCACTGGTGATCCCCGCCGACAAAGCTACATCTAATGGTGGCAGAGAACGACCCTGCCATTTCCTCCTTGACATCAATGGTCTTTTTATCCCACAACATCACAATACCCCAGCACTGCCCTCCGCGTGCAAGGCATGCCGAATTCTATCCCTGCCACCCCAAAGATCTCTAGCAGCCCTCCTGTCAAAAGAATCTAGCTTGGTTTCCTAAAGACTATAGACGCTTTCCATTTCTTAACTAAGCTCTTCACCACGAATCTCCTCTCCCGGTTACCCAGACCTCTCACAGTCCACGATTAGATGTTTAGATTCATTGGAAACTACGGGTTTTCCTCCCTCTGGACCTCTTAACCCCACCCCTGTTGGATATTTAGAGTCAGTTGGATCAGAACCAGCAACAGATCCTACTACTATTAGTTTACGGTCTCTGCGTTTCTTTACTATGTGCCTATCTATCTATGGATCTCGTGTACAAAAATAATCAAAATGGGCTGGTTTAAGGACGGAAGCTCCCGGTCTGAACCCCGTCGCTCGTCTTATGGAGGCGTGTGTGTGCCAGGGGAATGGAGGGAAGTGGGGAGATAAGCTCTTTTGAGCTACAGTTTATGCATATTCCTATATTGCAGATCTACTGTTGGAAGCACCTGTTCGCAATGTAGAAGTCAAGGAAGGTGCACATCCATCAGACTCAGGAGGAAAGTATGAAAAGGCTGCAGTGCCCGATCTCGCATCTAGCAATGGGTCGAATCTTGAAGAGGAAGCCTTGGTTGAGCTGTCAGAGGTCCGGAAGAAGCATCCAATCGGAATTAGCTCAGCAGCAGCGCCTCGTTCGGCTCGCTCATGTGCACCTCTTCTCTTTCCTGCTCTTCCCTTCTTTGCCCGGTAAGACGAATCGCTTGACTTCTTTTCCGGTGCTATGACCCCTCGTCCGCCAGGTTATCCTCTTTATCGGATTTGGAAGCATGGACTGACTTCCTTACGTATTTCTTCAAGGAGGGATTTTCCTATTCTCTTCTGCTTTCAGCTTCGCTTCTCTTTCGCTTTCGGCCACTCCTTCTTTTGGGCATAAAAAGCAGCTTTCTTAGGATAAAGAGCACCCCCAACCATTCTTTCTGTCCTCTCTTGTGAACTTTCTTCGCTTCCTCTACTTTGTCGAGTTCTCTTCCGCTTACTTTCTTCAGCTTCGTACCCCTTATTGAATTGATTAGGGTTAGGGTTCGGGACTTTGACATACACCCTTAAGTGAATCTTTAACCGGTCCATCTTTCTTCACTTGATCTAACCTGGGACCTTTCCTCTCGCTCCCTTTCTGTCTTTTGCCTTTTATCCTACTAGGTTTCGAGGAATGCAGGATAGATAAGCTAGGACAGACGAGAATGTATTAGATCTTCTTCTCCCTGTCTTATCCGATCGGTTGGGGGACAAAGGGCTTTCTTTCCCTCTTTCGAGAGATTCAATTAACCGAGATTCAGAAGGTGAAATACTTGACTTCATCAGTTCCAGGCTTAGGCTTGAAAGTGAAAGTGCTAGCTCTCCCTTTTTCTACCCTGGTCATTCCTTCTTCTTCTTCAAGCTCAAGATAGGGCTTTCTTTTTTTCAACAATGTCTTTGTCCTTTCAGTCTTTCTTTACTTCCCGTCTTTGTTGTTGCTAGACAATCCAATAGGGACAGAGCAGTAGGTCTGTTAGTCTAGTCTATGAGGAGTGGACTAGTTGGAGCGGACACGGTATATTCACTTGTCTTCCTCCTTTCCCTGATGGCTGGATATGTATTTCGTATACAAAGGAAACGTTCCTTTAGTTTTTATGGACAGGGTTTCCATAATGGATCGATCTGTCCGTCCTTTCAGTGGTTCGTTGTCTTCTTTCTTTCTTTGCGTGAGATATGCCTTCCAGTAAAAGGCTTTATTCGCTAAGGGACGCGTATCTGTCTGATAATCATGGATTCGATATTTGAAATAAGTCCTTTCCTAGACTCTAGTTCCGAGTTAGAAGGGCTGCTAATAAAGCCGATAGGTAGGTCGATGGGAAATAAACCAGAAGAGAAGCAGATGGAGCTCTTTTCCATACCAACTATTTAACAACATCGGATGAAGATCGGGCTGAATAGAGGTTGGTTTCCAACAACTGGGGTTTAGCACCCTGCCAACTAACAGAAAAAGGGCTTGCCCGCTTAAAGGAAAGGTTTTCCCCAAGCCCTATGTAGTTGGAAGGGGGCTGGTGGCTAAGCTTGCCTCAACTCAACGGGAAACTCCCACAACTGACAAACCGGTGATAAACATGGCCTGTCACACACTTGGCGGCGGATTAGCCCCGACCAGTCGATGCTCCTACGCAAGTCTGGTTGTGTCTCGGGTAGGGAAGGTTCAAGTAGTAGTAACGAGCCGGGTTTTTTATGTTGTATGATATTCCATCCGTGAGTTAACGAGGAAGAGCGGTGGTCGGATGAACAGAATGTCCAAGGAAGGAGAACTGTCCAAGCTTATGAACAAGCTCAATATAGCCAAAGGCAGGTGGGTAAGGGCATTGAGGGTTTCGGGGAGGGGGTTGAAGACTGACCTTGACAACGATGTTTTAGGTGATCCCTGGAATCCGATTTTATATTTTATTTCAATAGTAGGCAGGGCTAACCGGGAAGGTAGCACCAAAGAGCATCCGGCATAGATAGTGAAGTGAGCCCTACTGAGGACGGTTGGGTTGGGAAGAGAATAGCATACGAAGATCAAGTAGAGGTAGTAGTTGGATTGTTCGCATGTGTCCTAAAAGGTGCCCCATCTGGTTGTTATTGAAGCAATTAAAGCAGGTATAACCTTGATCAGTCCCGAGAAAACTTCCTATAGTTGTTTACCACGGAAGGGTAAAAAGATTAGAAACTAGCTAAAGACCAGCTACGTATCAAGGGCTCGGGCCTCAACGCATCCTTTATGAGTTGACTAAGTCTCTCTAAGTAAAACAAGCTTTGTAGAGGCGATTCCCAGCAAACGGAGGCTGAAAAGCCGTAGTGCGCTAGCGCGCCCTTCCATTTTTCAGCCTTGGTCTACTATCGATGATTTTCTTAGAAGAACTGCGGCAAGTTTGAAAGCATGATTTGTGAAGCTTGAACAAGCGCCTCTCTGGGGTATCTATAGAAAGCAGATTCTCCTCGCAAGGTGGTCAAAATGGCATGATGAGAACAAATGGTAGGAATGACCAGGAATTCGTCCTAAAGTATGTGTCATAGGCTGACCGCACGAGTAGATCTGGCAGGGTATGGTCCCTCGCCTCTATGCCCGTTTCCTTCATGGGATCGCCCGATTTCAATTGAGATGTTCAGAGATATGCCCATCAGATGAAAGTTTTTCACGGTCTCCAGGAACCTTGTTTGACTATTCTATTTTCATAGGCAAGACTAACTAGTAGTTCCAAAGAAAGGAGCATCTGGCATAGGCAGCAAGCCTTGGGCTCCGTATGATCGGTTCTTTTTTCACATGTAGGTTCCTCCGCAGCAAAGATGGTATGGTCGGCTTGCGCTCTTACTTGGAAGTGGTCTCAGTAGCGAAGTCAATATAGAGGGTAGTCCTCCTAGCTAGGAAGTATAAGATTCATCTTACGATTTGTTTTTACTACGTATTATTAAGAACTAGAATACTAGGGCAAGCCCCGTTCCTCAATCGAAAGTAAAATCACCAAGCAAAAGGTAGGAATTGGGCACCGGAGAATGAAACTTTTACAATCTGGATGTACTTCCGCTGTCAAAATGAGAGTTTCAGGCACCTTGTGGGGAATCATTCGATGTCGGAACCATGTTATATAAAGAGTCTTTCCCACTACAGCCATTCCAGACATCAGCTTAGGCGCGAGTAACATACCCCCTATGGGGCTAAATAAACTCTTTCGGCTTCGGTACCCATTGATGAGTAGAAGCCTACATTCTCAAGCTATGCCGGTTCGATTTCTAGATCCTAGAAACAAGGGATTCTTTCTCTTTGGTCTTCGGTTCAGAACGAGAATCCAGTCCTGCAGGAGGTGCTTTCAGAGGCCCGGATCAGCATCTGAGTCAGTGTCATACTATTCATGATCAATTATTTCAACCAGAGACGGGGAAGATACCTAGTAGTTAAAAAAACTTTTAAAAGGGCTATAGGCCAGCCTAACATAAAGAGGAATAATCGTACTACCCACATTGTTTGCCTTTCGACAGAAACATTTCCCTTAACCGTAGTAGGCGAGCAGGTAAACTATATGGGCTGTTTCCAGAGGCATTCTTTAAAGCATCAAAACTAAGTCTTTCACTGGCAGTCCCCGGGAAAGCTGTCTCGACCCGGCCCGCAATTTCGACTCATCAAGATTCAATCTATTTGGGGGGTGCCCGACCCAGGTATGGATTTTGGTCTTCTTCGTATGGGATATAACCCCGCAAGGTGGAGTACCGTACCACAAGGTTTTTATTCCTATCTGCCTAAAGGGAGAAGGCTTTGATTACTCTAGTTGATTCCCGTCCTCCATTCCTATTAGTAAGCTATGCAGCGTGAACTGCAGCCTCACCAGCAGCTTTCATTGAACCCAATCTTGCTAGCCTGGCTCAGTATGAAACTCTTCCGGATTTCCCTAAAGAAGACGCAGCTGCTGAGCTAGCCTCAATGTCTATTCCAGGGCTATTTCTATTTAGAAGAAGATCGCGCGTGAAACCTCGAATCGTTATAATCAACGTCGCTCTCAGGGCTGAAAACGAGTGTAGGAACAAAATACCATTCTTCCCCTGCAGCTTGGGATGGGAGCAAGATGCGCCCCTCTGTCCAAGAAGGGAGTCCACTGCACTGCATTTCAGATGATCAGATTCTGATTCACACATTCATGACACGAAACATAACTTAGATTGTTGATTCATTGAGTGAGGTCACCCCACGAGCTTCACTCCGACCCCTGCTCGAAATCTGCTTGATTCCAAAAATGCCTGCTTTCGTAAGCCAAGGAAGAATCAGCTCACCCATGGATTCTGCTTCCAGCCAGATAATGCATAATGACTTGGGCGCGTGGGCCATTTTTGTCGGAGCTTATAGACTTTAGTCCACCTGCCCGGCGCTTGCTCATGAGAAAGAGGACAGAGGGTTCAGCTCTAGTACTCTAATTTAGCTAGTGCCCTTGGTTGTTCTTTGTTACTTGAACCTTTAGCCTAGTTAGATGTCCTACCCTTTTATTAGTAGATCAACCCGTCGGATTTGGGCAACTGGGATCAACTGCAAGTACAAAGAAGGGGCATCCATTATATTCGATACTAAACAAAACGCCCCCGCCTTTTCTTTATTTAAAACCTGCAATCGCTTATGCTCGGTCAGGAGCTCCTATCTCCGTGTGAGCACCTGCGAAGCAATGCTTTATCAGGTAACAAATAAAAAAAGTCGGGGTTCGGGTCGAAGAAGTCACAATAGTCGAAGCATGAAAGAACTTCGAATTTCGATCACCACACTGTAACCATTGAATCCTAAACTTCTGAAACCAGAAAACTTCCTCTTGAATAAGCGACTGATTGTATTGAGTAGAAAGCTCTCTTTCCAAACTAACCAGAAAAGGATTCTAAGGATAAGCAAAGAGCCCTTTGGATGCCTGCAAGACGAGCCCTTAACCTCTTCTTTCGGTAAAATATATTACCAAAGACTTCTTGATTCCACAAATTCACCTCACCAGTAAACTTCTCACGAGCATGAGGAAGAGCAAATTTCAGAGGCTGCCAAACCTGCTTGAGAAAAGGAAGAAACCCATCATGCTTCAACCACGCAGCTTCAAACCGAAAGGGCTTCTTAATTGGAGGAGAGCAACCCATCAAATCAATTAACACCGGGAAATGGTCCGATCTAGTCTTCGGTAAATGTCTAACTGAAGCCTCTGGAAACCATTCTCGCCACTCCAAATTACAATAGGCTCGATCTAATCTTTTACTAATAGAAGCAAAACCCTCTCTGCCTCATGTCTCAACGTTAGAACAGATCTTGTCTAACGTCAGATCCATTTGCTTCATCTTTTGATTTTTCAATAGGCTATGAAGAATATCCCAAACCTGGTGACTATCAAACTCGACGGCACCCATTTCATTCTCTGGGAGCTCCAGCTTCCTCTGGTTCGCAGTCAACAACTGCTTGGCTTTATTGATGGAACCACTGCTGCTCCAGAAAAGTAGATAGAGTGCTCCGGCTTCGATTTCTCGTCAAAAGTAGGCCGATGGATCTGTCAAGGTTTCAAAGCCAAATCCTGCAAGAGTGGCTCTGCAAAGATCAGCTGCTGGTCAGTTGGATAAACTCCACCTCCCTTTACATCTGCGCTCAAATCCTCAAGCCCAAGAAATTCTGGCTCAGGTAATAGATCTGACTCATGCACATAAGATCTGGAATGCCCTTCATGAGAACTTCGCTCAACAATCCCAAGCTCGAGAAATGCAGCTGCGATTGGCTTCTCTCCTACTTCCAGGATTCCTATGCCCTTGCTTTCACCTCCAAAAATCGATTCTGAAATAGCCCATCCGGAGTTGTGGAATTTCAACAGATTTGAAGGATAACTGTGAGCCTTCAAATCAGATCTATTCGGCTTTCGCAGGTAGGCAGCTTTCCAGCCTATCTCTATATGTTCATTTTGATTCAACTCATGCTAATTTCGAATATCGGAAGATTCTCCACCGGATAATGCTCCAATTTGAACTCTCAACAGCCCTTCCAAATTCCAGACGGATGCAAGCAGAAAATGATCAAACATCGCAAGAAGCTATTGTGGCTCCTGACATCACGGAAAAGACAAAGCAGGGAATAGCTTCAACGGCGAAATGAAAAAGGGGGAATCAAAGGTAAAGGTTAAGAAGTAGAGGCCTTGCATCTCTCCCTCTCGCCCGGCTCATTCTCAATCACGATAGTGGCCTCTTAGAACTTTAGGGCTTTGAATGGGCGAGCTTTGCAAAGGGCTGTCTCGGACTTCATTAAATCCAAAAAAAAGTATATATTATTTTGATCCAGGAAACAAAAGTCAAAGAAGACGTAATCCATCTGTAAAAATTTCTAAAAAGATGCTGGCAGCTGCTATGTTCCTTCGAAAAGTGCAGCTGGTGGCTCTTGGATAAATTGAAACAAATCCAAAAATGTCCCAACTCTCACATTGGAACCTAGACCATCACTATAGAATACACGTCCCTAGACTACAACTTGGAATGGATGGCTACATAAGTCTATGCTCCAGCATCAGTTTCTCACAAGCAAGACCTATAGAATGAGCTCGGATTCATCCATACTCTTTCCAACCTACCTTGGTGCATTAGTGGAAACTCAAATGAATGCCTTATGCAATCAAATATGAAAGGGGTTCTTACTGGCCGAAAATAAGAGAAGAGGTATTGAAGATTTCGCGAATCACGTTGCTGATTGTGATTTGGTTGACCTCCCACTCTATGGCGCTTCTTTCACTTGGTCTAACATGAGAAAAGGGAAGGAAATGGAAAGAAATCCGATGCAGACTGGATCTTTTCCTAATCTACTCGGATTGGGAAGACCATCTGCAGGACACTATTCAAAAAGCGGGGACCACAT